TATGGATCTTTTCCGGTGGAAACCATACATCAAAATGACATTGACACAAAATGACAAGATAATATTTCCATTTTTTCATCAGAAGAGGGGGATTCTTTGAAGCCAGAATGGATTTGCCTTGATATCTAATATAATGTGTGAAAAAATCCTTGAACAAGGATAGGGTGGCCCCAAAATCATTAGCAATGACTTCCGCAAAATATTCTATTTTTACATAGAAAAATATTCGCTCAAGAAAGACCCGATAAAATGTGGATCGTAAATGAGAGGATTGGTTACGAAGAAAAAAGAAGACGGATTCGTATTCATATACATAAGAGTTATATAGGAATAAGAAAAATCTTGGATTACTTTTCGCCAAAATGGAACTCAATTTCTTTGAAATAATAAACGGGTCCCGATTCCCATACTCGTGAAGAAAGAGTCGTAATAAATGGAAATAGGAAGGGTCTTTCGCCCAGTAACGAATAGTTTGAACCAATTTTTCAAGATGGATGGGATAAGGTATTAGTACATCTAACACATAATTTAAATGCGACAATTTGCCCTCTAAAAAAGAAAATATTGAATGAATTGATCGTAAATTATGAGATTTGACTATTTTTAACTTTTCTAAAGAAGATACTAATTGTAGGGAAAATGGAATTTCCACAATGACTGAAAAGCCTTCTGATATCATTTTTGAATACAATTTTTTGTTGTACCTAAAAAATAGATTTTGGTTCGAATCATTAAAAGAAAAATTCAAGAGATTTTTTTGATATATTCCAGCAATTAAATGTTTTACAATTAGTAAACTAAATTCATTACCATAAGCCATATTTTCGAATAAAATCGATCTATTGAAACCACGATCATGAACAAGAGTATAAATATACTCCCGAAACATAAGTGGGTATAGAAAGTCGTTTTTTTGAGATCTATCTAGTTCGAAATATCTTTGATATTTCTCTATTTTCATTTTTAATTCGATTTGATTGAAGCAAAGATAGGCGATTTCTTGGGTTATTAAATGATACATAGTGCGATATCATAAAAACAAAATGGTATAATAGATACCTCAGAAATAGGTAAGTAAAAGCATCAACGGACTCTCTATCCTTTCTTTTTATACATCTAAATGATTAGAAATCCTTTACTTTTTCAAACCAATCGCTCTTTTGATTTTGGAAAATTTTTGATTATCAATATACTCTTTCTTCTACACATTCAGCCACCCTCCTGGCGTCAAATGGCTAATAGTTAGGACTCATTCAAAAAATTTAAAATGCATTGGGGTTTTCCACATCAGGCACTAATCGATTTTTAACATCGAATTAAGAATTTAATTGGAAAATCATTCAAATTAAGAATGAGAGCTCCTTTCTTTTTTGTTCCCCTATAATTTCGAATTGATTTATAATTGGAGCCGTGGAGCTCTATCCATTTATTTATTAATATTAACTTTAACTCGACCCACCTTTGATTCGTTTTGTTATGTTCTACACAAATAATTCAAACAGGGTTTGGAATCGGTCTGGTAAGAATAAAATATTCTCAGAATTCTTCATTAATATGACATGCTATTTTTTCCACTCATTCCTTTTAGGATCAGTCATGGTCTTACAAACCATACCGATGGTATGGACGAACCCTTTCTTCATACAAATGCGTAAAAGCTGTTAGTCGCACTTAAAAGCCGAGTACTCTACCATTGAGTTAGCAACCCAAATCAAATAATTAGGTTATGGAGATAGAATAAAAATAAATAAAACGATTGAATGGTACGACACAATCAAAAAATTAAACTAGAAAGAAATGAACACAAAATCAATTTGAAATAAAATAAAAAATTGTATCACAGAAATTTTTACAACCCCATCATTTTAGTTGTATTTGAATGAATAAAAAAAGCAAAGCTATGGAATAGGGAAAATGGATCCACAAATAAGATCCAATTACCCAGATTGGATTATACCTATCTGATACATTGTTGTCAATATGAATGTAAATGTGTTAAGAAAAAAGACCGAATGAATAAAACAAAAGAATTAACTTAAATTAATTCCATTTTAAAAAAAGAAATTGACTATCTATCAATTTATTATAGAATAATTATAGAATAATAAAGAATCTAAATTAAATGCATAATAAAATTAAATGCATAATAAAAAAAAACACTTAAATCTTCAACAAAAGGTTGTTTAAAAAGACAACTTTTATTTTTAAAATCTTTATCTTTATTTATATTTATTTATATTATTTTAATATATAAAAATATAAAAGCAATATGCTTTCGGACGGAAAAAGCAATATGCTTTGGGACGGAAGGATTCGAACCTTCGAATAGCGGGACCAAAACCCGTTGCCTTACCACTTGGCGACGCCCCATTTACATTTATATTTCGATTTAACACTAATTAAATCGAGTATTAATATTAGTATTAGTATTGGTTCTTCGTCAATTACCGGACAAATATCTCTGAATTGGATTCGCTTGTTGTTTGGAGTTGAATATAATATGTGTAAATTTCGAATTAAACGAAATGTCTTGATCATAATATATAATTCAATTAAGATATTGTATGAAAATAGGATTTCTTCTATTCTTTTCTTTTTTTAATTGAGAATTGAAGGATTTTTGATTGGGTGGATGAGTTTAAAGTTTTTAGTCTACCTTACTTTAAATATCCATTTTTTATCAATGGGATATTAATAACTCAGTCAAAAGTCAAAATACAATTATCTTTAGGAAAAAGATGTTTGTTATGCTTAACCTTTTTAGTTTAATTTGTATCTGTCTTAATTCTGCCCTTTATTCAAGCGGTTTTTTGTTTACAAAATTGCCGGAAGCATACGCTTTTTTGAATCCAATAGTAGATGTTATGCCAATAATCCCTCTGTTCTTTTTTTTATTAGCTTTTGTTTGGCAAGCTGCTGTAAGTTTTCGATAAGATTTTTAATACTGTCCTAGAAGAATTCATGATTTATTCAAGAAAAAATTCTAACAATTTATAAGATCAGATAAGTCTTCTAATTCTAATAAAAATTATTAATTCAAACATTTAAATTTTTGTATAGATGCGAAAAATATGGATTACCCCATTTCCTCATTCTGATTTATTTTACATTCGATCGAAAGAGACCCCATTCATTGGGTTCCCCACAATATATTTAATTGTAGGTATGAAAGAAGTATGAAAGCAAATTTTTGGGAATGAAAGACTTGATTCTTATTACAAATAAATTTAGAAAAATTTTTGCTATTTCTATATTTCTAGAAATTATAAATTTCTAGAAACCGCTTCGTTTCTTGATGTGAAAATAGAATATGTGATATAAAAAAAGATATAAAAAAAGGGAATCTAGTTTCTTTTTTTTTTTTTGCAAACCAAAAAAAGATCTTGGAGATTATCTAATGCTTACTCTTAAATTCTTTGTTTACACAGTAGTAATATTCTTTGTTTCTCTCTTCATCTTCGGATTTTTATCTAATGATACAGGACGTAATCCTGGACGTGAAGAATAAAATAAAACCTAAATTCCTTGCTTTATTTTTTAATGTTCTTAACATTTTATCTATTTTTATCTTTAAAATTTATTAAAGAATTCTATTTAAATTAAAGATAAAAATATACAAAGTGATTAAAAGTTATTAACAGAACCGGAAAGAGAGGGATTCGAACCCTCGGTACGAAAAACTCATACAACGGATTAGCAATCCGACGCTTTAGTCCACTCAGCCATCTCTCCCAATCGAAAAAAAAAAGAGAATTACCATGTTACATTAATGGGGCTTGAAAACATTAATGGGGCTTGAAAAAGAGAGTCCTTTTCTATGCCTTTTTTTTATCTTTTTTTTATTACTTTATTCCTTTTGTTTCGTTTTATTCCATTACTTTTATACCCTATTCTATATTATCATAAAATATACTATCATATTCTAGTCTATATTCTAGACTATATATTCAAGTCTATTTTTTCGATTTTTTAATATCTATAAAAGAAAGTATTGTATAAAAAAGTGTTATAAGAAATTGTATTGTATATCTATAATAAATAGATAAGATAATAAAAAATAAAAATATAAAAGATATAGAAAAGGTTGATTCTATAATCAAATCATAAATATAGAAAACTTTCCTCAGAAATCCCTTGTAATTTCTTTTCGATTTCGATTAAGGTAGGGCTCGAAAAAGATATCTCTAACTTAATATTGCAATTAACCAATCAATATCATATATCAATCAATATTTTATATATTGATTGATATATGAAAAATATCAAATATAAAGAAAAAAACTACCTTTTTTTCCGGCTTAACTTGCGGCGGGGGCTATTTTGTCAAATATCATAAAAGATAATGATTTTTATTTGATTCGAAAAACAAATACTTGTTTTCCTAATCTCATTAGATTCCCTCAAGAAATACAATACCCCAACGCTCTAATTTTTATCATTCTTTTCGAATTCTTTTCTGATTCTACCTTAATTATGATTATGCCCGATTCTCTTACTCGACAAAAAGTTTCTATATATACAATAATCACATCATAGCGGGTATAGTTTAGTGGTAAAAGTGTGATTCGTTCCATTAACCCTACATAGTTAAGGGGTCCCCCGGCGCATATTCCGGCCAAAAACTTTATTTCTTAAAAGGATAAAATCCTTTACCTCTCAATGAAAAATTCGAGTAAGAATATCAATTCTCGTGATTTGTATTCAAGAGTCAATTATAAATTGAAAACTTGTATTATGAGATTACGAAACAAATTTTTTTTATTGGATAAAAACTTCCAATTGAACGAGTATGAATAAAGGACCTATGGATAAAGACAGAAAAGTGGATTTCTAATCGTAACTAAATCTTCAATTTTACGTTTTTTTATATAGTTGATTGAGATTGAAGCAAAATAAGTATTTAAAGGATGACTTTGGTTTACTATAGACATCAATATCATGTTTTGACTCGGTAGAAACAAAACGCTTTTCCTAAAGGTTCTCTTAAATTAAATATAAAT